ACCTGTGACATTTTGTACCCAAAACAAACGCGCTACCAAGCTGCGCTACATCCCTCCAATTAGCTTACAGTGTCATTGTAGAAAATTCTTGTCTTGTTTTCCACAGCATTTTTTCTTCTATCTCTTCTATCTAGACAATTTATCTGTCTATTTCGTCTTTTTAATCTGATTTAACATATAATATATATCAAAATAGAATATTCATAAAATACTTCTATGCAGATGAAAGAGGGAACGGAACCCGTTTAAAAATTCAATAAGTATTTTGAGGAAATGCTCGCGAAGACAAGAACGTTTTTATGTTATGTTTTAAGAAAAAGATTTCCTCTAGTATTGTACATTTCACTTTGAATTAGGTATTCCGTCTACTATGATAGTACAATTATAAGTGGTCCTGAACTACATACGCATTTCATCATATATGTATTATTATGTAATGAAGGGGTTTTTTCAATGCGAAATCTAAAAACATATCTTTCCGTAGCACCGGTACTAAGTACTCTATGGTTCGGGTCTTTAGCAGGTCTATTGATAGAGATTAATCGGTTTTTCCCGGATGCATTGACATTCCCCTTTTTTTCATTCTAGTTAGTGTTCATTCTCCTGATTGATGGGGGAACGAATAAAGAAGATTAGAGATACAATGAAATATCTCTTACTAATCAGTCTTCCCCCTCTATTTCTCTTTTCTCTTTTTTCTAATTTTTAGAAAAAGTGAGGAAAGAGAAAGAATAAAAGTGGATTCAACGCCTGCGGGACTTGGATTAAAATTCAAAGTATATAATAATAATCTAATAAGAGCGAAATAGAAGTAGAATCTAAAATGTGGGTCTAGGGAAAGAGTATTAGACACGATACTTACTGTATCTACTGTAATTTGAAATACTGTGATTTGTAATATCATTTAGAAAGCTTTCTCTCTTATTTTAAGATATTGATTGGAGCAAAATTTTTCATAATTTGATTTCAAGTTAATAAGTTCTATTTTTTTCTTTCTTCTTCTTTCTTTCGTGGTGAAAGAAGAAGAGTTGAGTAAATTAAAAATCCCAGGGAGGTTCATGGCCAAGAGTAAGGATATCCGAATAACCATTATTTTGGAATGTACTACTTGTGTTCGAAAGGGGGCGGCTAATAAGACATCAACAGGAATTTCCCGATATATTACTAAAAAGAACCGACACAATACTCCTAATCGATTGGAATTGAGAAAATTCTGTAGGTATTGTTACAAACATACGATTCACGGGGAGATATAGCTCGAAACGAGCACTTACACCCTTTCGAGGAGGGGGGAAAATAATAATGGAATTAGAAATTTAGAAGATTATAAGATAATTTAAATAGAAAAAACCAAATCCTATTTATTTTGAAGGAATAAACTAAACAAACCATGGATAAATCCAAGAGACCTTTTCGTATTCGTAAATCCAAGCAATCTTTTCGTAGGCCTTTGCCCCCGATTCAACCGGGGGATCGAATTGATTATCGAAACATCAGTTTACTTAGTCAATTTATTAGTGACCAAGGAAAAATATTATCTAGACGAAGAAATAAAGTGACCTTGAAACAACAACGATTAATTACTATTGCTATAAAACAAGCTCGTATTTTATCTTTGTTACCTTTTATTAGTACTCCCACAGGAGTGAAAATAAAGAAGTTGATAGAGAGAGCCAGAAATAAAGTGAAGTCCGATGGAAAGAAACAAAAGTCGACCGTCAGAGACGACATAAATAAAAGGCGAGCGTGAGAGACAAAAAAATAAGCTTACTCTTTCTTCACTTGAATCAAAATTCACATCCGAACTCAAACGCGGATTGAGCCTTTGCTCGAAAAATCAGCTAATTAGGATTTGATTCTCTTGGCGTAAGACAAAAACAAATTCAAAATCTGGTAAGAAGGCAAACTTCAAATTTTTTATTCAATGTGTTGATTCATATTTCTTTTGATTACTTTATTTTATCCTATATTTATTCATTTTGACTCTACTTTCCCGGAGTTCATTCTCCGGGTAACTCCATTTAAATTACTACGGCAGATTCCTTCCACTTTACTTCTGATTTTAGGATCTTATTTGAAATCAGATAAATAAAATTTTTATTTGCTATAGCTATTTGCGAAAGTATTTTACGATTAAGAAACAACTGTCTCTTGTATAAATCGTGAATTAATCGGCTATAACTATAACTATAGGATACCCATCCTTCACGAATTACTGAATTTATTCGAGTGATCCACAAACAACGCAAATCTCTCTTTTGTCTATCCCTATCCCGATCAGACGAAGCCAAAGCTTTTATTTCGTGTTGAGTAATAAGCTTTGAAAGATTTGCCCTAGAGCTTGATACACCTAAACTCGTTTTTCTTCTACGTCTCCGAGCTATATATCCCCGGCTAATTCTGGTCATTGAATATGCATAAATAAAACTTGGTCGAATAACTAAATTGATTTCCTTTCGTTCAATTATTCTTTTTTCTCTTCGTAGTCTATTAATAACAAAACGGGTTTCCAATGGACAAACTCAAAATTCCAACGGCTTTGGCTACTATAACCTTCTCGACCACGATTTTTTATTTTTTTCTAGCCATTTCATCTCGAAATACGAAATTTTTTTCTAGTAGGTATTAAACTAAGAAATAGAAATTCTAAAGAAAGAATGGATTCCATCGTTTCTATGGTCATTTCTATGGTTATTTCTTAAACGGTGAGGTCTTCTCTATGTACCGGAACCTTTCACTTTATCTATAGAAATATATATAAAATAAATAGATAGAAAGTTATCCCGGCAAGCGAGTGATTTCGTCGTTCTTGAAACTTTCTTTTTGATTCTTTAGTTCGTTTTTGATTCTAATTTTAAATTCGCCTCTTAATAAGTAGCGGTATAATCTGCTAACTTATTAAAAAATGAGGTCCAGAACACAAAGATCAACAATATTTTCATTTTACGTGACTTTTCAAAATGGGGCAAATACAAAAAACTTTCACCCAAACAAGTTCCTGTATAACAAGAACACATACTACAGTTAAAAGGGTCGTATAAATACGACGAAACTCTTGTAGATAGTTTCGGTTTTAGTTGGGTCATACTCTGTCTAAACACGAAAGTTAACCTCGGATTTGAGAGAAATGAAATTTCTTGGATTAATCGAGCGATTAAGGAGTCTAGGCTCCACTCTTCACCATAACAGTATTCGAGGAAGCGAAATTCCATTACCAAATCCTCTTTGCGGTAGGGCTCAGAGTGAAGAATATCTTTGAGATATATTGTTATTCTCTCTGCTTGCTCTGTTGCTTCGGCCTGGGTATCGAAGACATCAAAAACTGCCCGTTTTACACATTTAACTGGCCGGCCGGGGACCGCCAGCTTGCAAAATAACGGGTTGTCCACGATCTCCGGATCTAGTTCAGCGAATTGGTCGGATGTCTTTTTTAATTCCAATTCTAAGATCTTTCGATCAACCGAGTACTCGGCGTTTTTTCGACAGCGAAATTGGTATTTTTGGATATCCATATGCGGGGTATAATTATTGATTGAATGTCAAAGACATTTATTATTCAAAAAGGAATGGTTACAGATCATGAATTAGTAATTCTTAAAATAACAAGGTCTACTCGACATGAATTAGGCGTTAATCAAACTTGTTACAAGAATCTTTCAGAAAATGCTCAACTAATAAAAATTATGAAATTTTTAGTTGAGCAGTTTTTGGTAATATTATCAACTAATCAGAATACTTGTGAATTCAAAAAAAAAAAAAAAGAACTTTTGAACGCAAAAGACGATGAAGAAACGGCGCAGACAAAGACGAAGGACGCAGAAATGAACAAAAAAACGAGAACAATATTAAAACTCAAAAAACTGAGGAACAAAGTCAGAAGGAGATTAATTAATAAAAACAAACTTCAGTAAAAAAGTCAGAAATGAATATAAAATAAAATATAAGAAGAACAAGGTTAGTAGAAAGAAGTTTATTAATTTTGTATTTTTAATAAGGAATTCATTATATTTTTCTTCTAGATTTCCTTAATCTTCTTCCTTTTTCCCTTGTACCTCTTCTTCCTTTTTGACTTTTAATTGTGTTTCCTTTTTTATCAAGTCCCTTAATTTTTTTATTTCTAAGAGAAGATCTTTGTATATTTCTTTTTGATCTTCCGTCCAGTCCTTTAACTCGACTGGTTCTTCTTCCTCTGTAAATTCTGGTTGTCCACCACTCTCATCCGGTTCGGGAGGAAACCTATTGACTTCGAATGGCTGGCCACCAGGACCACGATTTCTGTTAATAGACATTAAGGCAAATTTATGTCCCAATTTTTGAATTCCCATAGAATATAGATCCTCTATTATTGATATTGATGAAATTTCATTTTACAGAATAAAACTAAACTAAAACTGAACTAAATGATAAAGAAAGTCAAATTGAAAAAATGTACTATTCAAATCAAACTCTTTTTTTAACTACTAAACCTTTATTCTATTTCATTTAGCCTCTCATCAAAATTTCTTTTTTCTAAGTTCATTGAAATTTTTTTAGATTAGAAGTTCATTCAAGAAGTTCTATTTACTCACAAAATGGATCCCTCTTTTTGTCTTTGTCTACCGATTATATTCTTAATTAGCGGAATCGAACCTCCACTTTTTCCTTGTCAAAGAGAAATTGTACCACTCACATAAATAGATGTAGAAAGATATATGAATATAAATTATATTATAATTAATAAAATTAATGACGTAGCTCAATATGAATTATAGCCAAATTAATCAAAAAAATCAAGGAGTTCAATATGAATCACGACTGTTGGAATTATGGTTCTTCTTTATAGTGATAATTATTCCTAAAGAAAGACAGAATGAATAAGGTTAAATTATTTGAAATGTTGTATATTTGAAAGAGGTTGACCTCCTTCCTTCTCTCATGGTACAACCCTCTTCTTGCCAAGCCCCCCTTTCTACTCGGTTCACCGAGAAAAAATGTAAGACTGGCCCCAACAGTTCATCACGGAAGAAAGGACTCACTAAGCCGGGATCACTAACTAAGACTAATTTAATAATATATATTTTTTATCATAATGTGTTAATTAATAAGTTGGAAAAAAACTAATAAAACTAAAAATGACAATTTAGTAAGTTAATGACATTAGTGAATCCCCTGATTGATATATGAATCAAGTGCTGGGTAATTACCCATACTTGCTCTATGACTCATTTGAACAGTTGTAGATGGGTGATTTGAATATTTTAACTTTTTCAAAAAGACTTGAAATAAGTAAGAATATCAAAAGGGAATTTTGTTTTTGAAATTTGGACATATTTTTATTTTATTTTTTTATGGACCCTTTTTGAAAGGGGGAGGATCTAGTGACTCAAAAGCAATTAATTAAGATTTACAAACTTTTTATTTTTTATGGCACAGACATATCAATATGCGTGTATAATACCTTTCCTTCCACTTTCCATTCCTATATTGCTAGGGGTGGGGTTTATTCTTTTTCCGGCCGCAACAAAAAGTCTTCGTCGTATGTGGGCTTTTCAGAGCGTTTTATTATTAAGTCTAGTCATGGTTTTTTCAATCAATCTGTCTATTCAGCAAATAAATAGCAATTTTACCTATCAATATGTTTGGTCGTGGATCATAAATAATGATTTTTTTTTAGAATTCGGCTACTTAATGGATCCACTTACTTCTATTATGTCAATATTAATCACGACTGTTGGAATTATGGTTCTTATTTATAGTGATAATTATATGTTCAATGATCGCGGATATTTGAGATTTTTTGCTTATATGAGTTTTTTCAGCACTTCCATGTTGGGATTAGTTACTAGTTCGAATTTGATACAAATTTATATTTTTTGGGAATTCGTTGGAATCTGTTCATATCTATTAATAGGATTTTGGTTCACACGACCTATTGCAGCAAATGCTTGTCAAAAGGCGTTTGTAACTAATCGGGTTGGTGATTTTGGTTTATTATTAGGAATTTTAGGTTTTTATTGGCTAACCGGCAGTTTTGAATTTCGGGATTTATTCCAAATATTCAATAACTTTGTTTCTAATAATGAGGGGAATCTTTTTTTTAGTTCTTTGTGCGCTGTTTTATTATTTTCGGGTGCCGTTTCTAAATCAGCACAATTTCCCCTTCATATATGGTTACCGGATGCCATGGAAGGGCCAACTCCTATTTCCGCTCTTATGCATGCGGCTACTGTGGTAGCCGCGGGAATTTTCCTTGTAGCTCGACTTCTACCTCTTTTCAGATTCATACCTCACATAATGAATTTAATCTCTTTCATAGGGATAATAACAGTAGTTCTTGGAGCGACTTTCGCTCTTGCTCAAAAAGATATTAAGAGGGGTTTAGCCTATTCCACAATATCTCAATTAGGTTATATGATGTTAGCTCTCGGGATGGGATCTTATCGAAGTGCTTTATTTCATTTGATTACTCATGCTTATTCTAAAGCATTATTGTTTTTAGGCTCTGGCTCCGTTATTCATTCAATGCAAATACTTGTTGGCTATTCGCCAAAAAAAAGTCAAAATATGGTTTTAATGGGAGGTTTAAAAAAACATGTGCCAATTACTAAAACGTCTTTTTTATTAGGTACACTTTCTCTTTGTGGTATTCCGCCTCTTAGTTGTTTTTGGTCGAAAGATCAAATTCTTACTGATAGTTGGTTATATTCACCCATTTTTGCAATAATAGCTTTGTCTACGGCAGGATTAACGGGATTTTATATGTTTCGGATTTATTTACTTACTTTTGAAGGACATTTAAAGGTTGATTTGAAAAATTACGGCGGACAAAAAAATAATTCTATTTATTCAGTATCTTTATGGGGTAAAGAACGTGCCAAAGTCAATAAGACAGACTTGCCTTTATTAACTTTATTAACAATGAAGAATAATGAGCATGTTTCTTTTTTTGCAAAGAAGCTATATCAAATTAATCAGAATACAAGAAAGATAACCCAAACTTTTATTACTATTTCTGATTTTGGGAATAAGAATATTTATTTATATCCTTATGAATCGGATAATATTATATTATTTCCTATCCTTCTATTAGTTCTATTTACTTTGTTTGTTGGATTCCTGGGAATTCCTTTTAATGGATTGGATATATTATCAAAATGGTTAAGACCCTCTATAAATTTTTTTCATCAAAATTCGAAGAATTTAATAGATTGGGCTGAATTTTTGAAAGATGGAGTCTTTTCAGTCACTATAGCCTATCTCGGAATAATTATAGCATTTTTTTTATATAATCCTCTTTATTCATCTTTGACAAATTTTGATTTCATTAATTTATTTGTCAAAAAAAATCTTAAGCTACTAATTTCTGACAAGATAATCAATGGGATATATGATTGGTCAAATAATCGTGGTTATATAGACGTTTTTTATACAACATACTTTCTAGGGGGTATAAGAAGAGTATCTGAATTAACAGATTTTTTTGATAGACAAGTAGTTGATGGAATTACAAATGGCGTTGGT